AACTTGAAAATTCCTTGATTGAAATTGAATAAGTAAACAGTTGAATTGTATTCATGATACCAACGGACGAAATTGAGTGAGAACTTTCTCCCATTTCTTATTGAATGAATTAACCGACCTACTTGCTATCGAAGATTTTTTTTATTAGATAATTTTCGAAAAAAAAAAATTGACAAAGTTCACCACTTATTATGAGAATAAATCCTGCTACTTCAGGTCCTGGGGTTTCCACGCTTGAAAAAGAAAAAAATCTAGGACGTATTTCTCAAATCATTGGTCCAGTACTAGATGTAACCTTTCCTCCGGACAAGATGCCTAATATCTACAATGCTTTGGTAGTTAAGGGTCGAGATACTGCTGGTCAACAAATTAATGTGACTTGTGAAGTACAGCAATTATTAGGAAATAATCGAGTTAGGGCTGTAGCTATGAGTGCTACAGATGGTCTAATGAGAGGAATGGAAGTAATTGACACAGGAACTCCTCTAAGTGTTCCGGTTGGAGGAGCGACCCTAGGACGAATTTTCAACGTGCTTGGAGAGCCCATTGATAATTTAGGTCCCGTGGATACTCGGACAACAGCCCCTATTCATAAATCCGCACCTGCTTTTATACAATTAGATACAAAATTATCTATTTTTGAAACAGGAATTAAAGTAGTAGATCTTTTAGCTCCTTATCGTCGTGGAGGAAAAATCGGACTATTCGGAGGGGCTGGGGTAGGTAAAACAGTACTCATTATGGAATTGATCAACAACATTGCCAAAGCTCATGGGGGCGTATCCGTATTTGGCGGAGTAGGTGAACGTACTCGCGAAGGAAATGATCTTTACATGGAAATGAAAGAATCCGGAGTAATTAATGAAAAAGATCTTGCGGAATCAAAAGTGGCTCTAGTTTACGGTCAAATGAATGAACCACCGGGAGCTCGTATGAGAGTTGGGTTGACTGCCCTAACTATGGCAGAATATTTCCGAGATGTTAATGAACAAGACGTACTTCTATTTATCGACAATATCTTCCGTTTTGTCCAAGCAGGATCCGAAGTATCCGCCTTATTGGGTAGAATGCCTTCCGCTGTGGGTTATCAACCTACCCTTAGTACTGAAATGGGTTCTTTGCAAGAAAGAATTACTTCTACCAAAGAGGGATCCATAACTTCGATTCAAGCAGTTTATGTACCCGCGGATGATTTGACCGACCCTGCTCCTGCCACAACATTTGCACATTTAGATGCTACTACCGTCCTATCAAGAGGATTAGCTGCTAAAGGTATCTACCCAGCCGTAGATCCTTTAGATTCAACATCAACTATGCTCCAACCTCGGATCGTTGGTGAGGAACATTATGAAACTGCGCAAAGAGTTAAGCAAACCTTACAACGGTACAAAGAACTTCAGGACATTATAGCCATCCTTGGGTTGGACGAATTGTCCGAAGAGGATCGATTAACTGTAGCAAGAGCGCGAAAAATTGAGCGTTTCTTATCACAGCCCTTTTTCGTAGCGGAAGTATTTACGGGTTCCCCGGGGAAATATGTTGGTCTAGCAGAAACGATTAGAGGGTTTAAATTGATCCTTTCCGGAGAATTAGACGGTCTTCCCGAGCAGGCCTTTTATTTGGTAGGTAACATCGATGAAGCTACTGCGAAGGCTACGAACTTAGAAATGGAGAGCAAATTGAAGAAATGACCTTAAATCTTTGTGTACTCACCCCTAATCGAATTGTTTGGGATTCAAAAGTGAAAGAAATCATTTTATCTACTAATAGTGGACAAATTGGGGTATTACCAAATCATGCGCCTATTGCCACAGCGGTAGATATAGGTATTTTGAGAATACGCCTTAACGATCAATGGTTAACGATGGCTCTGATGGGTGGTTTTGCTAGAATAGGCAATAATGAAATCACTATTTTAGTAAATGATGCGGAGAAGGGTAGTGACATTGATCCACAAGAAGCCCAGCAAACTCTTAAAACAGCGGAAGCTAACCTGAAGAAAGCTGAGGGCAAGCGGCAAAGAATTGAGGCAAATCTAGCTCTCAGACGAGCTAGGACACGCGTAGAGGCTTTCGATTCGATTTCGTAATTAGTCAAGTCAGTGTATCCAAATAGAATTTCTGTATTAAAAAAAAAAAACTTATGTTTATACACCCCATTTTGTTTGATTCTGCTGATTAAATAGAATCAAATACAATCAAGTGAATTTTTATTTTAATAGAAAATAAAAATTTTCAAAAATTGAAACTGAAATAGAATGAAAAAGATACAAAATAACTAAAAGAAGGTGGGTAGAAAAACTTATTAGACACCGAGGTCAGTGGTATCTAATAAGTTCTACCTACTATTGGATTTGAACCAATGACTCTCGCCGTATGAAAGCAATACTCTAACCATTGAGTTAAGTAGGTCATTTATTATCATAAAGAAAAAGAAAAGGGGACCTACCCCATCGATGAATTATAAATTCAATATTACTTATAAGCAATACCAATCAAAG